AAATACCACTATTGGTTCATTCTTCATCTAATTAGATAGATTAGATAAATGATCTAGCAATGATGGCATTTCTATTTTGTTTACCGAATCACATGAAATTTTACCCAACTCCATATCTGGAATGTATGAAATACGTATGAACGGAGGAAGAAAGAGAATTTTCTACTTAAATTGAATTGAATTGGAATTTATTGGAATTTTCAACAGATACAAATGGAAAGAAATTGATAAAACATCCCTAGAAACAGACTTCTGCTACTTAGACTTATTAATTAAGTTATAGGATTTTGTATAGAATATAAAAACAAAAATGATTCCATTTCTACCATTATTATGATAATACATATTCCAACCTGCTTGAATACCAGAAAAATAAATGGATTGGACATTTGATCTTTTCGCTGAGATAAAGGCATAAAAATCAGAAAGAATATATAGAATTAGAATCGGTTTTTTAGCATTTAACCCCCCTTTATGTTATGGATTTCGTTGTTCAAAAAATGATTCGCAGAGAAGAGAGAGATTTTGTTTACGGATTTTTGAGTAGAATACGATTGTGAGGTGTACAAGAAAAGAAGGTTTGTATGGCTTAAACACGTGTGGAGATATCTATAATATCCGTCTTTCTTCTCTTTTATTGTTTTATTGTCGTTCTATGTTCTATTCGGGGCAACACAGGTTGCGCTCTACGAAAACAGAATTTAAATTTTCTATTCAATTCAAAATTAAAATTGAAGTATGATACTTTTCTGATATCTGATAATTCTATATCGGGAACATATATAAATAATATATATCCGTCTAACAATTTCTCTTAGGGGGTTTACATATACTCATAATTGTTGTTATAATTATTATTAATAATTAAAATTGAGATGTTGTTATAATTATTATTAATAATTAAAATTGAGAAGGATTTTTTCAATCAAAAAATCCATACTGAACTGATTAGTTATATATCAAGTTGTATTTTCTTATGTCATTAGGAAAACAAAATTTGGAGATTCAAATCCAAGAATCATTCATGCATTCTAAGTCAATAGTTAATGGTTCCTATTTTCATAAAGTTGAATTTTGGATTTTGCGACTGAAAATCCACATTTGATTTTTCAATAGAAAGGTAAGAGAAAGTTTTGAACATTATGAATTTTGAGATAGACTCAATCGAGAAATTGAAAGGATGAATCAAACCCAATCAAAAGGGAAGAAGGATTAGAATTTCTTTGACTTTTAGGAAAAATTAAGGAAAACAGAACTCAAGGTGCAAGTACAATAAAAAAGCAGTTCAGTAATCCGGGAAAGTTTTCATCTATTTTGTATTTGTAGCATTTTGGCGACATGGCCGAGTGGTAAGGCAGAGGACTGCAAATCCTTTTTTCCCCAGTTCAAATCCGGGTGTCGCCTGATCAACAAAAAACTAGAAATCTCTTCTTTTCTTCTGTTGATATAACCCGCCGAATGATTCCCCAGCAGAAGCAGAGAAAGCAGACTGTTGATACTTGTTTGATTCTAAACATCTGGTCTGGGGGTTTTTCAAAAAAAATTTCAAATATCCTTGCATATTTAGGCTTAGGCTTCAAGGAAATATTCGAATGCTAGAGGGGCTATCAAGACTTCGCAATTACCTTCTACTACAAATAAAAATTTTATATTATTAATCCATTGTATAATGACTGGACCTTGGATTAGATTGGAGAGCCCGATAGGAAATCTAAATAGTTGTGGAAGGGGGCGGAAGATACTTTATTATATACGAGGAACTCACGAAAATCTCTGAGTGCTCAAGCATCCAATCAAATCAATTGAAATGAGGGTCAACAAAAAAAGAATAGGACCTATTATTCCTACATGTTCCATTAGTAACATTCCCTTGAGATGTTACTGCGGATTTTGCTTGTGTTTAATCTTTCCCGATTAGAAATCATATAGGAATTTCTTATAAAATGAGCGAATTTATTGGATTGGTTTATTAATAGTCTTCGTTCTTTTTGACTCTGCGCCATTGATTCCACTATTATTAGTGAGGAATAATGGAACAATTCCTTTATATTTATAGAGATAGGGGACATAATTCATATGGATATAGTAAGTCTTGCTTGGGCTGCTTTAATGGTAGTCTTTACTTTTTCTCTTTCACTCGTAGTGTGGGGAAGGAGTGGACTCTAGGGGTCCTACTAATTGAGTTAAGGAAGCAAACTGTATCAATATCAATTGCTTTCTAGATCGTTCTGCAACACGTTTGGAACAAAATAAAAATATCTTCATTTTGAAATTCCATTGGACTCGACTGGAGTAATGTATTATAGGAATCATCCTCTTTCAATCAAAGAGCTATTTCAACGATTCCCATGTTTGTAGTTCGAAAGGAAGAGGATCCCAGGAAATTTATTCGAACCTAATTCTTCCTAAATTTTCTATTCCAATCAACGGCCTCTTACTAGGTGATACTGAGGAGGGCCGGACCCTTTTTTTATTTCTTTCTCTCTTTACTGTTCAAAGAAGAAGTAGCTTTGTTAAGTGTATACGCACTTTGTATGAGAAAGAAAGGATATAAACATAGTGATTGTCTAACGAGATACTATGCAGAATAAGATCGTCAGGTGAGTCACATATTGTATTGCGCATTTACCGCTTTCGAATTTTTTAAATTGGATTTATACTTTATCGACTTATTTCATATCATGGTTCAGGCGTTAAAAATCAGTGAGATTTACTCTTCCTTTTCGATGCCCGTGGAACTACTGTCAATGGTTTACTCAATTACTTCTTGGGAATGTTAAAAAAGATTACTACGTGATTTTTTGAATATGCCTATATCTATCGCTTTTCCTTCATTGATTTGATTCTTTCAATAGATACCGAGATTCGGAAATCAAAAATATAGTAATTCAAACTATAAGACATAAGAGTAATTCAGATTGATCAGAACAAATAGATATAGCAAATAAATGGAATTGGATGCTATGTCAATCCCATATATGGAATTGATATTCACATATATCAAGATAATATTGTAGATTGATCTATAGATCCATATCAAATGCAGCCTCTATCTTTATTTTATTCCGGGGGGCCTACAATCTAACTAATAAATAGTATGGTAGAAAGAAATAGATGAATCTTTCTACCATACTATCTATCTATTAGAATACTGCCGATTCTAGTTCACTCATTTCATTTAAGACATGAAATTGGAATCTTTTTAATTTTATTTCGTCAATTTTGGCTAAGAACTCAGAAGTCAAGTTTCATTCAAATTAGTTAATAATTAATCGTTTTGACTGACTGTTTTTACGTAAATGATAAGTAGAAAAGCGGTAGGAACTAGAATAAATAGTGCAGTAGCAATAAATGCAAGAATATTTACTTCCATAATCTCATCGGTTTTTTACTTCGCAATAACTCGGGATTTAATCCCATAGAGATGATAAATCTTTGGCCTGTAAATTCAATGAATGAATATTACCTCTCGATGATCTTGAATCGGATCAATATCATGAATAACAATATCTGAACTATCAAATCAATTCGTCGTCGAGAATTGAATAGTATAACATAGGAAGTTCTTTTATCCATACCGCCCCAAACTTGGATTCCTGACCCAATCCAAAATTCCTTTATTTATTTATCATTTTTTATCATCTGTTCTTTTTTTTTCTCTAATCTATCTAGTTCCTTCTTGTACAATCATCTGATGAAGTCTCATCAAATAGCTCTTCCACTTCTAGTGGTCACATAGTTACAAACCCAAACAAACAATAAAAGCTAAATGGAAAAAGAAAGGAGTTTAGAACGAAACTATTTTTGACTTGGAAGACAAAGAAGTGTGATAAAGATGAGACCGTATAAAATGAATATTCATCAAATTTACTATTTTCCGATTTGTTCTTTCGTCGATGGGGCCTTAAAACAAAATTAAAAATCGGAAAAATGATTCATTCCCCTTTCTAAGAGGAGTAGGATTTTTGGTTGGTCTGTCCTTCCCCCTCCTTTCTTCGTAGATTATTAGCCCCGGGACACCTATACCAAAAGCTCAGTGTGCGATTTGCATGAAATCTATTTTTCAACTTCAAACTAGTAAGTGAGGTTCCATAAATCCGTAGCCAGAAAAATAATTTTTTTTTTTATTTTTTCTGGAAAGTATTTTCTTATATTCAATTTTGTATTGGACAAGAAAGAAATTCCCTTTGTGTATGCGCGCCTCAAAAAGGTATAGTACTAGATTCCATTACATGCATCGGGGGCAATCGAAAAGGCCAGCATTTCTTGGAATACTGACTATAACGCTACCAATAATTGTACTAATCCAACCGCATATGTCTTTCTCCTACCAAAAGGAAAGAAAAAAGAAATAAGGATTTCCCCTTTGCTTTGACAATGAAATTCTGCCCCGGTCCCCTTCATAAAAAGGGAGAGATTTATTGATATATTTATTGGATCCGTCGGGACTGACGGGGCTCGAACCCGCAGCTTCCGCCTTGACAGGGCGGTGCTCTGACCAATTGAACTACAATCCCAGGGAAATACGGGATCTAGCAGAAAATTTGATTCTTTTTTATCTCCGGATCGGGTATTTCTGAAGTACAAAGGGGGTTATATCATCTCATGGCGGATTGGCGAATTATTGGGCCGAGCTGGATTTGAACCAGCGTAGACATATTGCCAACGAATTTACAGTCCGTCCCCATTAACCGCTCGGGCATCGACCCAGGAAGAATAAATTTTAGACTTATTGGTAATCCATGATCAACTTCCTTTCGTAGTACCCTACCCCCAGGGGAATTCGAATCCCCGCTGCCTCCTTGAAAGAGAGATGTCCTAAACCACTAGACGATGGGGGCCTGCTTGACCAACGGCCATCATACTATGATCATAGTATGTATAAGTTTTTGAAATTGTCAATATAATCGAATGATTCTATCCGAGGGATCTTTCCCCCTTTCAGAATTGCATAGAATTATTTTTTATTCGTCATTGATGAATTATTCATTAGAATCGCC